AACGATCAACTTCTCCCATAATAATATCTATACTACCTAGTATTGTCATAATATCGGCCAATTTCATTTTTTTAACTAGCTGAGGAAGAATTTGCAAATTGATAAAACCAGGTGGACGAATTTTCCATCTCCAGGGAAAAACACTCCGATCTCCTACCAGAAAAATTCCCAATTCCCCCTTGGGGGCTTCTACTCTCACATAAAGTTCTTGTTTAGACAATTCAAAAGTGGGCGAAGGTTTCTTACTAATGAATCGATAATCAAAATCATTCCATTCAGAATCCTTTGTTTTATCAAAACGCCGTACCTCTAAATTCTCATAGGGCCCTCCGGGAATTCCTTCCAGGGCTTGTTGAATAATTTTGATGGATTCCACCATTTCACCGATTCGGACTAAATAACGGGCTAGTGAATCTCCCTCTTTTTGCCATTGTACTTCCCAATCAAATTCGTCGTAAGACTCATAATGATCAATTTTACGAAGATCCCACGGAATTCCGGAAGCTCGTAGCATTGGTCCCGATAAACCCCAATTTATTGCTTCCTCTCCACTAATAATACCCACCCCTTCAACTCGTTCCAAAAAAATAGGATTACGCGTAATAAGCTTTTGATATTCAGTAACCCCTGTTAAAAAATAATCACAGAAATCCAAGCATTTATCTATCCAGCCATAAGGTAGATCAGCAGCCACCCCTCCGATACGGAAATAATTATGCATCATTCGCATACCTGTGGAAGATTCGAATAGGTCATATATCAATTCCCTCTCTCGGAAAATATAGAAGAAAGGGGTCTGCGCACCGATATCTGCCATAAAAGGGCCAAGCCATAACAAATGAGAAGCTATACGACTCAGTTCTAGCATAATTACTCTAATATAGCTCGCTCTTTTCGGTACTTGGATATTTCCCAACTGTTCTGGTCCATTTACCGTTATTGCCTCTGTAAACATAGTAGCTAAATAATCCCAACGTGTTACATAAGGAAGATATTGTATAATTGTTCGATTTTCCGCAATTTTTTCCATTCCTCTGTGTAAATAACCCAATACGGGTTCACAGTCAATAACATTTTCCCCATCTAGAGTAATGATGAGTCGAAGAACACCGTGCATTGATGGGTGTTGAGGACCCATATTGACTATCATGAGGTCTTTTCTTGTAGTCGGTACAGTCATATATTTTTTCCCCGATTCATTATTCCACGAATTGCTGAAAACCAAATGAAGTTCATTAAAAATAATAATTAATATTTATAATTCTAATTATTATTATTATAAATAATTATATAAATAAATAATAATAAAAAAAAAAAAATGAACTTAACGAGTTTTCGGCTCCCGAATATCCAATTGACTAATTAATTCTTTATAGCGTACTCTATTTTTCTTTGACAAATAAGCCAGGAGTCGTTGACGTTTTCCCAGAATTTTACGTAGACCTCTCTGAGATAAATAGTCTTTTCTGTGCAATTCCAAATGGGAAGTAAGTCTACGTATCTTATTGGTGAAACTGAATACTTGAAATTCAACAGACCCCCTATTTTCTTTTTTTTCTTCTTGCGAAATAACTGAAATGAATAAATTTTTAACCATAACAAAAAATTCTGCGTCCCTTTTTCTTTATTTACATTACAAATATAGATTTTACTAATCAGTAATAATAATGCCAGTCATTTTAATTTGTTATACACAATAATCGGGATTTATTCGTATACTTCTTTTTTTTTTAATTCACTTAATTGATAATCCATTTTTTTTTTCAATTTTATTCAAATATAGATAAAAAATTTCTAACCTACAAAAGAGAAGAATTTTGACCTAAGATTAAGATAAGAAGATTATGACGACGCATTACTTACTAGATAGAATTGCTAAGATCAAGGTCAGGTAATCAGTATCATGTACCATAATCTAATATAACAACATAATATATATTTGTTTGTGTTCATATACCATGTCAGAGATGCCGCTTGATCCATGTAATGTAAATGTATCATCAACTAATTATCAATCGTGGATACATATGTATCCTTGACATAACGAAACGACTACCATTATTGGTATCAAACCAATAGCGATTCATACAAGCAAAATCTTCGAATCGATAATTTGGCCAAAGAAATAATTTGAACTTAATAAATCGATTTGTATCTACATCAAGATGCTTATCCTCATAAAAAAATTGACCACAGCGCTTTACATTGTTCCCATTGCAAAATACTTGATTTCTATCCCCAACATTGACATTTCTTGAATTGAAACAAATGAGAATTCTCAATTCTCTACGACGTCTAGGAGATAAAAAATTATCAGGAACAATAAAATCATAAAAATGATCGTTTCTATTCCCATTTTCATGTCGTGCAATGGATTCATTAAGACCATTCTTATCAACATTTCTTTTTTCTTGGTATCTTCGATTAGTTTGGCGCTTACTCTTATGCACCCGTGAAATAGCTATGGTTTGGTACATGATAAATTGTCCGTCCCATTTTATGGATAGTCGAGCTGGTTCAATAATCAATAGTCCCCTTTTTATCAATTTTGTAAGAGTTGTAGACTTCGGAATCAGCATTACATCCAAACTTATTTCGTCCCTTTGAATAGAGGATATAGCAATTTCCTTTGGATTTCTCAATCTAAGGAGTAGGCAATATACCTTGATATTATTTAGTATTTTTTGATTAAAAGCATTATCCCATTTCAATTGAAAAAGAAAATATCTTTTCAGGAAGAAATCTAGTTCCGCTCCTATCATGGATTTATTTTTATTTTTGCTTTTTTGAATGTATGATCCCCGATAATCTTCTTTAAGATTTTTTTTTTTCGATGGATCAGATCCAATATTTTTGTTATTTTGTGCATATGATCCAAGATCTCCTTGGACTGGCTGTTGTTTTTCTTCTTGATTTTGATTCTCTAATTCAAGAGATTTTTTTTGATTATATAATCTATCTTTTTTTTTCTTTTCGTTGATATTTTTACTAATGTTTTTATTTATATTCAATTTAAAAAGAAGTAAATTGATTGGTATGATCCACGGTTGAATCTTATATGTATTATAAAGTGACACAAATTCTGGTAAAAACCAAAGTTCTAGATTTGATATCGGACAATTTAGGATTTCTTCATTCATTCCCATCCAGTCCAAAAATGTTTTTGTTTGATTGGTTGGGTAGATTTGTTTATGAATCGGGGGATTCATAAACACTTTCTTATCCATTTTTTTTTTATCCATTTTATCAATTATTTGATAATAATCAGTCCGAGTCTTAGTATTTTTATTAATGTTGGCGCTAGCCCCGATATCTCTATTTCTCCATTCCTCAATATCGATCTTTTTTCTAAGACAAAAATTAATAGTTCTCCAATCAAAATATTTTCTATCCGGATTTTTATCCCTATCAATAATAGAATCTTCTCGTAGATAGTTACCAAGATCTATATCTCTCGGCAAATAAAAAAGTTCGGGATTATAATTATTGTAATTATAGGAAATCCTTTTTGACTCGTTTACTTGGAATGGCGACCCATAAATATATGAACCTTTCTTATCTTCATAATTCAGATATTTATTTGATAAAAGATCATATTTGTAGTTTTTTAATTTATCTTTTTGGTTCGGTAATGAATTTACTGCATATGCATAATTGTTTTCTTTCTTGTAAAGAATTAATCGGTCTTTTTCATATGAATAAAAATTGGTTGAGTTTTTATTTTTAACCATAAAATTTTGATTGATTCTATTCCGAAAATTTTGCGGTACTAATCTAGACCATCTAGTCTGAGAAAAATTGTATTTAGAGTGATCATTACCCATTAACCAGCTTTTCCATTCATTCATTTTAAAACCGCTAAGTTTATTATACCTTGATTCGAAATCAAATATTCCGTGTGTTCTAAAAAAATCTTTTTTTATTCTATCCTTAATAAAAGGAATTGTTCCGTGATATTGAAATAAAAATTTCAAGTAATGCTTGTTGATAACTTGGGCTTGTGATAATTTGTAAAATACATATGCCTGTGACAACGAAGAAAGGTCACAAAAAATCTGAGAATTTTGATTTCTAATATTAGAAATCAACTTTTTTATAGTCGAAATAAAATAAATTTTATTTTTTTTATTTTTATAAATATAAAATCCTTTTTTATTTGTTTCATCATTGGAATTATCCGTTATTTTGTTTTTTAATTGAAGTAAAATTTTTACATGTATTCTCGGAATATTAATGATACGTAAAAAAATATCTTTGTATATCCTTTCAATAAACAAATAAAAAAAATAGTGATATTTGCGCATTAGTCGAGCACTTCTTCTTTTTAATATCTGCCAAATCTTTTTTGGTGATTCTAATCTTTTATCATCACAATTTGTTTCGTTAGGACTAATGTTTATATACGTAGTTATAAATATATTTTTTTTTTCTTTTGTTATTTTTTCGATTTGATTTCTGATTGTATTTGTCTTATCAGACAGATCTTTCATCTTTTTTTCTGTCAGTGAATAATTTGTCCAATCCGCAGATCTAATTCGAATGGACGATTCATGATTTATATGATTACTTATTAGTGATTTTTTTTTTTTTTTATTCGATTCATATACTTCCCTCAATCCAAATAATGGAATTAGACTTACTTTTTTAAGTTCTTTCATTATTCTTTTTATAAATCGAACTATTTTTCTAACCCATCTTGTTTTTTCTTTTGATACTTTTCGAAACCATTTTGCTCTTTCGTTTATAATTTTTAGGGCTAGAAAACGTTTTTTTTTCACTTTTATAAGTCTTTTTTCAAGTTGTTTCCAAATAGGTTCAAAAAAGGAAGGTAGTTGTCGGGGAGAACCAAAAGGTAATTCAGCTTCCATTCCCCAAACTGTTAAAAAACAAAAATTTTCTTTTTTACCTTTCTTTTTCATGGAATCTCTAGGATGTGATTGTAGCTTAGATCTGTGCCACGGTTTCAGACAGAAAGGAAATAGGATCTTTATCTGAATACC